ATTAATACAACGCCAACATTGTTTGATTCCAAATTCAGAGCAATGCCTATTGTACCCTCTTCAAATTCTACTAATTCCCCTGCCATTACTTCATCAAGACCATGAATACGAGCAATGCCATCGCCTACTTGAAGTACGGTGCCGGTATTCACAATCGTGACTTCTCGATTATATTGTTCAATACGTTCACGGATAATATTACTAATTTCGTCGGCTCGAATGGTTACCATTAGTGTCTCTTAATTCTTTTTCGGAAACAAAGGGAGAAAAAAAAAAAAAATAATGCCTACAGTAAAAGGGCTAATCAGTTATTTCTTTCATGGCCCCGAGCATGCCAATATTAGCACTGATGGTGCGTAAATGTAACTCGCTGTTCGAACAACTATTCAGAGTTCCTAGAGCTCCTTGTAAGGCTTGTTGGAAAACTCGCTGTCGGACCTGATTAATTGCTCTTTGTTGTTCAAAATGAATGGTTTCATTTTTGTAATTTTCTAATCGTTCCAAATTCTCATAAGTGGCATTAATCAAATTCTGTTTTTCTCGTTCTATCTCAGAGTATCCATTCACTCGAAACTCATCTGCTTCCATTTCCACTTTCCGTAAGCGAGCCCGGGCTTTTTCGAGCTGCTCAATAGCTCCTCCGCGTAGTTCTTCTGAATTTCGAATAGTACTCAGAATCCTCTGTTTTCGATTATCTAATAAATCACTTAATGAAAGTAGATTATTTTCCCATTCATTTCACAACTTCACTTCCATGATCTCTTCCCGAACCAAACATGAATCTTTCGATTCATTTGGCTCTCACGCTCAGTTACTTATGTTATGAGCATTCCCATATCTTTTAATGTAATGAGCTTACCCTCTCTTCTCTGTTCGTATTCCAAGATATGGAAACTGATACAAGACCAGAATATTCAGAGGACTCTTCCGACCAGACAAAAAAAATCTGTAATTGTCAGCAAAGTTGTTTTTTTTTCTTCAAATCCAAAAAATTCTTCTTATTTTATACATAGGTCGTCGATTCAGCATTGGATAAAAAAAGGGCGAGACACCCATTTTTCCAGTAAATGGTTCAAATCATTTTATCGATATGAGTGTTCTATATCGGATAAATTGCCAACTATTCATTTTGAAACCATCTCCGTACTAACGTAGTGGTAGAAAGAGTACCATGTTGTGCCTGGACTTCAGGCGGTTTAGCTTTAACCATGTTAATGGTCCCACATTATTGGTTGATAGAGAATCAAAGTTGATTTACCAATGAGTCACGAAATGCTATGGTTCTTACATATGATTTCTTAATTTATTCAGAAGTAATTCGTCGAGATCGTGCACCTTTCTTCCCTATTTATAAATAAAAAAAAAAAGAAAGTGCAGCCGGTTGGATCCAGCCTATTCTTGAAATACACAACTCGCACACACTCCCTTTCCAAAAAAGATCAATACACCAAGCACTACACTTAGATTTATTAGATTTGTTGCTAAAATATCGGTATTCAACCCGAAACTCCCGGCGGATGGCCAGTAACCCAAGGAAACGAAAGAATCGGTTACATTTTTCATATGCTCTCCTCTTATAGATAGGACTAACAAAATCGAACAGAGTTCTTTTTGTATCACTTCGTCCCGTTTTTTTATTATTGATTTCTTTTTTTTATTAATTGACTTATTTTAAATATGAATATATTCATTTCATTTGAAATCATTTTCAAATTTCAAAAATGGATTCTTTATTATTATTTTATTTCAATTGAAGTTCCCAATAAGATACTTATTAGGTCCCCGGTTTCATGTCAATTGCGAAATACCTGCAACGCTTCCTAAAAGTCAAAAGGGGTTTCCATTAAATTAAGGACGGGAAGTGAGAAAGCGAGTGGATCTACTAATTCCTCATCCTCAAATCAGACCTTCCCCGGAGTATTGTCTCAACGAAGAAGTGGAGTGAAGTTTTGATATAATTCGAAGAAGCAAGCGGTAAGTCGACAGCAATAAAATAAGAAAAGAAGTACGTATTTTCACGTTTATAGAATAGGATTAAACAAAAGGATTCGCAAATAAAAGCGCTAATGCCACGACCAGTCCGTAAATTGTTAAAGCTTCCATAAAAGCCAGACTAAGCAATAAAGTACCTCGTATTTTACCCTCTGCTTCTGGTTGTCTCGCGATACCTTCTACGGCTTGGCCCGCAGCAGTACCTTGACCAACTCCAGGTCCAATAGAAGCAAGCCCTACGGCCAATCCAGCAGCAATAACGGAAGCGGCAGAAATCAGTGGATTCATGGTAAGTTCCTCGCACCAAAATAAAGAAATGGTTAATGATACAATCAACCAATGAATTATTACTTATTATTCCATCACTAAGATCCACCCGGTCAAAGTAACTAAGAACTCCGAATTGAAGTGATAATATACTGAATCATCAGAACTACTTCGATATCTCGTTTTTAGTTCCTATCCATGGAGTCTTTGGAAATCCATACGGTTCTAGTTCTTCCATTTC